AAATATGTAGTTGTGTTAAGGTTTTAGGCGATTAATAGTGAGGTAATCACATCTATAGATAGCCTTTTTGATATAAAACTTTTGACGAACTAATAATAAAATAGAAATTAATGTGAGCAGCGCAAGATACGTAACTTCTGATTTATGTTGCATGTGTTTAGTCTTGTTTTTGGGGTTTGGCAGGACAGTTATGAGCATTTGTATACTTTTGAAGTTATGGGGGGTAAGGGGGGTTTGAGTTAATTAGTTTCTATCTGTTGGATGTGTGTATATGTGTGTGTCTGTGTATGTGTATGTGTGTATGTGTGTATATGTGTGTGTCTGTGTATGTGTATGTGTGTATGTGTGTATATGTGTGTGTCTGTGTATGTGTATGTGTGTATGTGTGTATATGTGTGTGTCTGTGTATGTGTATGTGTATGTGTGTATATGTGTGTGTCTGTGTATGTGTATGTGTATGTGTGTATATGTGTATATGTCCTGTAACCATTGACTGAATTGCACCTTATGGTTGTGCGATGCGGATAAATGATGAAGTTAAAGTCCAGCTACAAGTTATTTGCCTGTTACGAGGCCTTTATGGCCATAGCTGAGTGATACCAGTTCTCCCCCCCCCAAAAATAAGAGATACCAAATGCATGACACCACAGTTATGTGTGATCATGGGCTGATTAGTCATTAGTCCATCGAGATGTCCCATTTGAAGGGTTAGTAGGATTGGATTGAGGACTATCATGGCCCTGAAGTAAGAACCAGATGCCAGGTATAGTTTCAGAATAGAAACCCCCACATGTGATGGGCCCGGAGCGAGAAGAGGTATACGTCATACAAGGATTGATGGTTTCTCGAGGCTTGGTGATCAAGCTCGTGATCTAAGTGAAATACACTTATGTCATATCAACCAGGATATGTACATGCTTATATGCATGGGGCAAACCAGTAATGCACGACGTACATAGGGGAGGGAAAAGTACGTGCTGAGAAAATGTGGTAGATATTGTTAAATATATGAATTGAAAAAGTGATGGGGGAATCAGGGAATAGTTTAGTTAGAATATCAGCTTTGGGTGCTGATGGTGGGGCTATTGTCTCTTCCTTGAGTCTTAGGGAGGTGAATTTCTCCATTTCTGGTTTACAAGACCAGGGTAATTGTTATACTACAAAGACTCTTCATTTTATGAGGTTATTTTCGATAATGCTGGTCACTGGTATTAGGATTAGGAGGATTGTGAAGTAGAGAATAGAGGCTAGTTGGCCGATGGCGATGTATGGGTACTCTACTGGTTGGCCTCCAATTCATGTTAGGGTGAGGAGGTCAGCAACTAGTAATCAGAACAGGCATTGGCTTAATGGGCGAAATATTATACTTCGTTGTTTTGAGGTGTGTAATAGTGGAATAATGGCTAGGATTAGAATAGAGGAGATTAGGGCTAGTACTCCTCCTAGTTTGTTGGGAATGGATCGAAGGATTGCGTATGCGAATAGGAAGTATCATTCGGGTTTGATATGGGGTGGTGTGTTGAGTGGGTTGGCAGGGGTATAATTGTCTGGGTCTCCTAATAGGTCGGGTGAAAATAGTACTAGGATCATGAGTGTTAATGTTAGGAGTAAGGCTCCTAAGATATCTTTAATGGTGTAATATGGATGAAATGGAATTTTATCAGAGTTGGAGGGGATTCCAGAGGGGTTGTTGGATCCTGTTTCGTGAAGGAATAGTAAATGGACTGCTGCTAAGGCAGAGATAATAAATGGTAAAATGAAGTGGAAGGCGAAGAATCGTGTAAGGGTAGCTTTATCTACTGAGAATCCCCCTCAAATTCATTCTACGAGGTTGGTTCCGATATATGGGATAGCTGATAATAGGTTAGTAATTACGGTTGCACCTCAAAAGGATATTTGTCCTCATGGTAAGACGTAACCTATGAATGCGGTTGCTATTACTGTAAATAATAAGATGATACCGATGTTTCATGTTTCAGGAAATATATAAGATCCGTAGTATAGGCCTCGTCCTACATGTAAAAATAGGCAGATGAAGAATATGGAAGCTCCGTTAGCGTGTATATATCGGATAATTCAGCCGTAATTAACGTCTCGGCAGATATGAGTGACTGATGAGAAGGCGGTGGTAGTATCCGATGTATAATGTATGGCTAGGAATAAGCCTGTGAGAATTTGGAGGATTAGACAGATTCCGAGGAGAGAGCCAAAATTTCATCATGTTGAGATATTGGATGGTGCGGGTAAGTCAATAAATGAGTTATTGATAATCTTGGTCAGTGGGTGTGATTTACGAATGTTGGTCATTAATGTTCTTATAGTTGAAGTACAACAGTGATTTTTCATGTCACTAGTCATGGTTAGATTCCATGTAGGAATAATGATGACATATATTGTATTCATTCTAAGTGTTATTTTTGTAGTTAGTTTTGTAGGGTTTTCTTCAAAACCCTCTCCTATCTACGGTGGGCTGGTTTTAATTATTAGCGGGGCTGTTGGTTGTGGGATTGTGTTAAGTTTTGGGGGATCTTTCCTAGGTTTAATAGTGTTTTTGATTTATCTGGGTGGTATACTTGTTGTATTTGGATATACTACGGCTATGGCTACTGAGCAGTACCCTGAGGTTTGGGTTTCTAATAAGGCTGTCCTAGGGGCTTTTATTGTTGGTTTATTGTCTGAGTTGTTGATGGCTTGTTATATTTTGAAAGGGGATGATGTTGAGGTTGAGGTTGTGCTAAAATTTAATGGGGCGGGTGATTGGGTTATTTATGATACGGGTGATTCGGGATTTTTTAGTGAGGAAGCTATGGGGATTGCGGCTTTGTATAGTTATGGGACTTGATTGGTTATTGTTACTGGTTGGTCTCTTCTTATTGGGGTATTGGTGATTATAGAGGTTACTCGTGGAAATTAAGTATGAGTAAGCTAAGGGTTAGGGTGAATATAAAAGATATGAAGTACAGTTTGATTAGACCTTTTTGGTTGGAAATGGTGATTGAGGAGTTTATTTGGAATTGGGAGATGGATTTGGGTAGGATTTTTTCTAGTCAGATTATATCTAGTAATGTTGTTGCTGATTTTTGGGCTGTGAGTAGGCTTACTTTAGGTATTAGGCGGTGGATGGTGGTGGGGAAGTGACCTAGTATGTTTGAAAATATAAATAGGTTTGATGGGTGTTTAAATTTCAGGTTCTGTATTGTAAGGCTAAGTTCTAGTGCCAGGATGAAGCCTAAAATAGTTACAGTAAGAGCCATAAGTTTAAGATAATGAGGCATAGTTATCTGTGGGGTGGTGGTGGGTGTAATATTGTGGGAAATTAAAAATCCTGCGAGAATGCTCCCTAGTAGGAGACGTTTAATGGAGTTAATTAGGAGTGGATTGTTCTCGTTGATTATGATAGTTGGGCTAAAGCGGGGCTGTCCTAGGAGTGCGAAGAATATGATTCGGGTACTGTAGGCGGCTGTTATGGATGTGGCGACGAGAGTGATTAGTAGGGCTCAGGCGTTGGTATACGACGTGTTGGCGGTCTCAATGATTAGGTCTTTGGAGTAAAATCCTGTTAGGAAAGGTATTCCTGTAAGTGCCAGGCTTCCAACGATTAGGGATGTAGTGGTGAATGGTAATGCCTTGAATAGGCCTCCTATTTTTCGGATGTCTTGTTCATCGTTTAGGCTGTGGATGATTGAGCCTGAGCATAAGAATAATATGGCTTTGAAAAATGCATGTGTACAGATATGAAGGAATGCTAGGTAAGGCTGATTGATGCCAATGGTTACGATTATTAGTCCTAGTTGACTTGAAGTGGAGAAAGCTACGATTTTTTTGATGTCGTTTTGTGTTAAAGCACAGATTGCTGTGAATAGGGTTGTTATTGCTCCTAAACATAATGTAATAGTTTGCATAGTTTTATTATGTTCTATTAAGGGATGAAATCGGATTAAGAGGAACACTCCGGCTACGACTATTGTGCTTGAGTGTAATAGGGCTGATACAGGAGTGGGGCCTTCTATGGCTGAGGGTAATCATGGGTGGAGTCCGAATTGGGCGGATTTTCCAGTGGCTGCTAGTAATAGGCCTATGAGAGGAATGTTTAGGTTTTCGTGGTTAGTTATGAAGATTTGTTGTAAGTCTCATGTATTTAGATTGGATAGGAATCAGGCTATAGCTAGGATGAATCCTACATCTCCGATGCGATTATACAGGACAGCTTGTAGTGCGGCGGTATTTGCATCTGTTCGTCCATATCATCAGCCAATAAGTAGAAAGGACATGATGCCTACTCCTTCTCAGCCGATGAAAAGTTGAAATATATTGTTGGCGGTGACCAGAATTATTATGGTAATGAGAAATAGAAGTAAGTATTTGAAAAATCGGTTAATGTAAGGGTCTGAGTGTATATATCATATTGAGAATTCTATAATTGACCATGTGACAAATAATGCTACTGGAATAAAGGTTATTGAGAAGTAGTCTAGTTTAAAGCTGAGGGATAGTTTTATAGTTTGAATAGAAATTCAGTGTCAGTTTGAAATTATTGTGTCTTGTCCTAAATGAAGGAAAATTGTTATGGGGATTAAGCTAATTATGAAAGCGTAGGAGATAGTGGTTTTTACGTATTGTGGGTAGAGTTTATTGGTGTATATGGTAGTATTGGTTATTATAATTGGAATAGTAAGTATAAATAGTGTCACTAGGATTGAGGAAGTAAATAGATTGATTACTTTTATTTGGAGTTGCACCAATTTTTTGGTTCCTAAGACCAATGGATTACTACTATCCTTTAAAAGTTGAAAAAGCCATGTTTTTATACATGGGAGCATGAGTTAGCAGTTCCTGCGTAATACTTTTTCGGTAAATAAAAAGGGTTAAGCTTTTATTATTAGATTCACAATCTAATGTTTTTGTTAAACTATATTTACAGTAAAGGGGTCCTAGGATGAGTTTAGGGTTGAGTGAGAGAAGTAGTAAGGGTAGTAGGTGGAGGGCTATTAGGGAGTTTTCTCGTGTAAAGGATGGTTTAATATTTTTAATGTGGTGTGTATACTTTCCGCGTTGTGTAGTAATTAATATGTATAGGGAATATAGGGCTGTAATGGTGATGTTAATTCCTATTAGAATGATGGTAATGTTAGATCATGAGAATGAGGCTATTACTACGAATAGTTCTCCTACTAGGTTGATTGTAGGGGGCAAGGCAAGATTAGTTAAACTAGCGAATAATCATCATGCAGCTATTAGAGGGAGGAGTGTTTGTAATCCTCGCGCGAGGATTATGGTACGACTGTGGGTACGTTCGTAGTTGGAGTTGGCTAAACAGAATAGTATAGATGATGTTAGGCCGTGGGCGATTATTAGGGCTATTGCTCCTATATAGCTTCATGGTGATTGGATGAGGACTGCTATGATTACTAGGGCTATATGGCTGACAGAAGAGTAAGCGATTAGAGATTTTAGGTCTGTTTGGCGTAAGCAAATAGAGCTTGTTATAATTATGCCTCATAGGGATAATATTATAAAAGGGTAAGCTATAAGATTGGTTAGTGGATTTAATAATACGGTGATACGTATTATTCCATAGCCGCCTAGTTTAAGGAGTACGGCGGCGAGCACTATGGATCCGGCGATGGGGGCTTCTACGTGGGCTTTTGGAAGTCATAGGTGGAGGCCGTATAGGGGTATCTTTACTATGAACGCTATCATGCATGCTAGTCATAGTAAGGCATTTGATCATGAATTTAGCAATGGTTGTGCTCAGTATTGTATTATTAATAGGTTTAGGGTGCCTAGGTTATTTTGGGCTCATAGTAGTGCAATTAAAAGGGGTAGGGAGCCCACTAGGGTATAAAATAGGAAATATAGGCCGGCATTTAAACGTTCTGTTTGGTTACCTCATCGAGTAATAATAATAAGTGTTGGTATTAATGTGGCTTCAAATAAGATATAAAATATGATTAGTTCTGTTGCAGTGAATGTTATGATTAGGAACATTTGTAGTATGACTAATATTGTAATGTAAAGTTTTTTTCGGGTAAGGGTTTCTTTTGAGAGATGATGTTGGCTTGCTATGAGTATTAATGGCAGAAGTCATGTGGTGAGTACCAGGAGGGGTGCTGATAAAGAGTCCACGAAAAACAGCAGTGAGAAATTTAGGTTATTGTCTACGGATTGATTAAGGTACATTAGGCTGATAAGGCTAATTAGTATGCTATGGGTTGTTGTGTTGATTCAGATTATGTTGGGTTTTGATAATCACGTTAGGGGGATTAATATTATAGTAGGGATAATAATTTTTAGCATTGTAATAGGTTCAAATTCTGTACGTAGTCGGTTCCATATGAATTGGAGATTATAACTAGTAAAGATAATCCTAGGGCTGCTTCGCAGGCTGCGAATACAAGAAGAATAATAGGGGCTATACTAGCTAATGTGAGGTGATTAACTAGGATAGTTACTGTTATTATGACAAATAATGAAAGTATTATGCCTTCTAGGCAAAGTAGGGAGGATATTAGGTGGGATCGGTAGATAAGTAGGCCCATAAAGGATAGAGTGAAGGCTAAAAAGATGTTGATGTAAGCTATGGACATTTGATAATTGTAAGATGGTTTACAATCTAATGAGTCGAAATCATTTGTTTTGATTAAACTAATTATCATTATTTATTTCATTCTAGACCTTCTTCTGTTCACTCGTAGGCCAGGCTTGTTGCTAATAGAAGAATTAGTGCTAGTGCCATAGTAAGTGTTATATTTAGGTTAATTGACTGTGAGGCTCATGGTAGTGGTAGGAGCAGTGCAATTTCTAAGTCAAATAGGAGAAAGGTGATAGCTACTAGGAAGAACTTTATGGAGAAGGGTAGGCGTGCTGATCCTAAGGGGTCGAAACCGCATTCGTAGGGACTTGCTTTTTCTGTATAAATGTTTAGTTGAGGGAGTCAGAATGCGATTAGAATAAGTAAGGATGCTAGTGATGCGTTAATGAGGAGAGTTAATACTATATTTATTATTTCTCTCTGGGTTGCTACCAGAGCTAGTTGATTGGAAGTCAACTGTACTTGTTAATACTAGAGAAATAAGACCCTCATCAATAAATGGAAACGTAAAGGAATAGTCATACTACATCTACGAAGTGTCAATATCAAGCGGCTGCTTCGAAGCCGAAATGGTGGTTAGATGTAAAATGATAATTTAGCTGACGTAGAAAGCATACGATGAGGAAGGTAGATCCGATGATAACGTGGAGACCATGGAATCCTGTGGCCATAAAGAATGTAGATCCATAAACCCCGTCGGAGATTGTAAATGATGTCTCGTAATATTCTGAGGCTTGTAGAAGGGTAAAGTATAAGCCTAGGGAGATTGTAATGAACAGTGCTTGAAGTATATGTTTGCGATATCCTTCTATTAAGCTGTGGTGAGCTCAAGTAATGGAAACTCCAGAGGCTAGGAGTACTGAGGTATTAAGTAGTGGGACTTCTAATGGGTTTAGGGGTGTGATACCTGTAGGTGGTCAGCATCCCCCTAGTTCGGGGGTTGGTGCCAGGCTTGAATGATAAAAGGCCCAGAAGAAGCCTGCGAAGAAGAAAACTTCTGATACGATGAAAAGGATTATTCCGTATCGCAAGCCTTTTTGGACTGTAGGGGTATGGTGACCTTGGAATGTTCCCTCGCGAATAATATCTCGTCATCATTGATATATAGTTAATACATTGGTTGTTATACCAAGGGTTAGAAGGTAGATTGAGTTAAAGTGAAATCATATTACTAAACCTGATGTTATAAGGAGGGCGGAGAGGGCACCTGTTAGAGGTCATGGGCTTGGGTTGACTATATGATATGAATGGGTTTGGTGGGTCATTAAGTGTTGTCATGTAGATATAAGCTCACTAATAAGGTGAAGACGTAGGCTTGGATAAGGGCTACTGCGAATTCTAAGATGGTTAGGAGAATGAGAATAATAAAGGTTACTATGGCTGTGGTAGTACTAATATTTATTAGGGCCAAGGTGGCACTTCCAATCAGGTGTATTAATAGGTGGCCTGCAGTGATGTTTGCTGTTAATCGTACGGCCAGGGCTATTGGTTGGATGAATAGGCTAATAGTCTCAATGATTACAAGTATAGGAATTAAAAAGAGTGGAGTTCCTTGTGGTAGGAAGTGGGCTAAGGATGCTTTTGTTTTATGTCGGAATCCGACAATTACTGTTCCTGCTCATAGGGGAATAGCCATACCTAAATTTAGGGATAGTTGAGTAGTAGGAGTGAATGAATGAGGTAATAGTCCTAGTAAATTGGTAGAGCCAATAAACAGGATTAGGGATATTAATATTAGTGCTCAAGTTTGGCCTTTTTGGTTATGGATGGATAGCATTTGTTTAGATGTTAATTGTACTAATCACTGTTGGATGGAGATTAGCCGGTTATTGACAAGTCGGTTTGGTGAGGGAAATAGAATGCTTGGAAATATGATGATAATAATGACGATGGGGAGCCCTATAATTGTTGGGGTAATGAAAGAGGAAAATAGATTTTCGTTCATTTTTCTTCTCAAGGCGTGGTAGTTTTTGGTATGGTTGTTAGTTCTTGTTTAGGGTTTTCTGGAAAGTAATATTTTGACACTTTTAGTTGAAATATAAAAAATAAGGTGATAATTATTGATAGAATTGTGATAAATCATGTTGAAGTATCTAGTTGTGGCATGTCATTGAGGAGAGGTTTTGCTCTCAATCTTTAACTTAAAAGGTTAATGCTGTGTAGCTTCTCAATGAGCTTATAGTATTGAGGCAGATCATTTTTCGAAATGGGATAAAGGTACTAGTTCAAGTACGATTGGCATGAAGCTATGATTAGAACCACAGATTTCTGAGCACTGTCCGTAATATAATCCTGGTCGTATGGCTATTAGGGTTGTTTGATTTAGGCGCCCTGGGATAGCGTCAGTTTTTAGTCCTAATGATGGTACGGCTCATGAGTGCAATACGTCTTCAGATGAGATTAGTATACGAATGGTTATTTCTATTGGAAGAACTACTCGGTTATCTACTTCTAGTAGTCGAAGTTCCCCGGGCTTTAGTTCTTGAGTTGGAATTATATAAGAGTCAAAGTTTAGGTCCTCATAATCTGTATATTCGTAACTTCAGTATCATTGATGTCCTATGGTTTTTACGGTTAGGGAAGGGCTGTTGATCTCATCTATTATGTAGAGAATTCGTAATGAGGGTAAGGCAATTAGAATTAAGATAATGGCAGGTAGGATAGTCCAAATTGTCTCAACTTCTTGGGCATCCATAGTACTGGTATGAGTTAGTTTAGTAGTTAGCATTAGTGAAATGATGTATAGGACTAAGGAGCTAATTAAGAATACAATTATTAAAGTATGGTCGTGGAAGTGTAATAATTCTTCTATAATAGGGGAAGTTGCATCTTGGAGGCCTATTTGAAAGGGATATGCCATAGAGATATAAAGGATTTTCACCTATAATTTGACTTTGACAAAGTCATGTAATTTTTACTAATATCTCTTTATCGAGAAAGACATAGTGGTTATGACATTGGCTTGAAACCAATTTTAGGGGGTTCGATTCCTTCCTTTCTTATTTTGATAGTACATAGGCTGGCTCTTCAAATGTGTGGTATGGAGGAGGGCATCCATGTAATCATTCAATGTTTGTTGAGGTGAGTTCTACCGTTAGTACTTCTCGTTTGGATGCGAAGGCTTCTCAAACTATGAAAATTATTAGTATTACTGCTGTTAATGAAATAAATGAGCCTATAGAGGAGATTGTGTTTCATGCTGTGTAGGCATCTGGGTAATCGGAGTATCGTCGAGGTATGCCTGATAAACCTAGGAAATGTTGTGGAAAGAATGTGGTATTTACTCCTACAAATATGATTGTAAAGTGAATTTTTGCTCAAACATCATTTAGCGTATATCCTGTGAATAATGGGAATCAATGAACGAACCCACCTATGATCGCGAAAACTGCTCCCATTGAGAGGACATAATGGAAATGAGCTACCACGTAGTATGTGTCATGAAGAACAATATCTAGGGACGAGTTTGATAGGACGATACCTGTTAGGCCACCTACTGTGAATAGAAAGATAAACCCTAGGGCTCATAGCATAGCTGGAGATCATTTAATATTCCCCCCATGTAAAGTGGCTAGTCAACTAAACACTTTAACTCCTGTGGGGATAGCAATAATTATGGTAGCTGAAGTGAAGTATGCTCGTGTGTCGACGTCTATTCCTACAGTAAATATATGATGGGCTCATACAATAAATCCTAAGAAACCGATGGATATTATTGCTCAAACCATTCCTATATAACCAAATGGTTCTTTTTTTCCTGAGTAATAAGTGACTACATGTGAAATAATTCCAAATCCTGGTAGGATTAGGATATATACTTCAGGGTGTCCAAAAAATCAGAATAAATGTTGGTAAAGAATAGGGTCTCCTCCTCCGGCAGGATCGAAGAAGGTTGTATTTAGGTTTCGGTCTGTTAGTAATATGGTAATACCAGCTGCTAGGACTGGTAGTGATAGAAGTAATAGCACAGCTGTAACTAGGACAGATCACACGAACAGGGGGGTTTGATATTGTGATATTGCAGGAGGTTTTATGTTAATAATAGTAGTAATAAAATTAATAGCTCCTAGGATGGACGAAACACCTGCTAAATGAAGGGAGAAGATTGTTATATCCACAGATGCTCCTGCATGCGCTAAGTTTCCTGCTAGAGGAGGATATACAGTCCACCCTGTTCCTGCGCCTGCTTCTACTATGGAAGAGGCCAAGAGAAGCAGAAAGGAGGGGGGTAGGAGTCAGAAACTTATATTATTTATTCGAGGAAAAGCTATGTCGGGTGCGCCAATTATTAGGGGGACTAGTCAGTTTCCGAAACCTCCAATTATAATGGGTATAACTATAAAGAAAATTATTACGAATGCATGGGCTGTCACGACTACGTTGTAGATCTGATCATCTCCTATTAAAGTACCGGGTTGACCTAATTCGGCGCGAATTAGTAAGCTAAGAGCAGTACCTACTATTCCAGCTCATGCACCAAATAGAAGGTAAAGGGTGCCGATATCTTTATGATTTGTGGAAAATAGTCATCGATTTATGAACATAGGTAAAATGGCTGATAAAAGCATTAGACTGTAAATCTAAGAATAGGGGTTTTAATCCCCTTTTTGCCAAGCTCTGTGGTGAAATATCACGTTGAATTGCAAATTCAAAGAAGCAGCTTCAACCCTGCCGGGGCTTCTCCCGCCTTTTTTTCTTCGCGGCGGGAGAAGTAGATTGAAGCCAGTTGACTAGGGTATTTAGCTGTTAACTAAAGTTTCGTGGGATGGTAGCCCACCAATCTAGGAAGGGCTTAGCTTAATTAAAGTGACTGATTTGCATTCAGTAGATGTGAGATATACTCTTGCAGTTCTTAAAATGGTTTACAGAAGTTAAGTGAATTGCACTTGCTTAGGGCTTTGAAGGCTCTTGGTCTTTTTAACCTAAACTTCTATAATAATGTTAGTGTTATTGGGGTGAGGGGTAAAAGTATTGTTGAGATAACAATTAATGGTGATAAGAAGGTTGTGTTCTTTATGTTTTCAAATTGCCATTTTATTTTTATAGTATTTGTTGAGGGGAATATGGTGAGCGCGGTTGCATAGGTTAATCGTATGTAGAAATATAAGTTTAATAGGGCTGTTATTGCTATGAATATTGCTGCGATGATTATATTGTTTTTTGTAAGTTCATGAATGATTATTCATTTGGGGATGAAGCCTGAAAGGGGTGGGAGACCTCCTAGTGATAATATAATTATTAGAATGAGTGATGTGATTAGTGGGAGTTTGTTTCATATATGTGATAATGATAGTGTAGTTGTGGATGTGTTAAGTGCAAATAATATGAATGTCCCGAGTGTTATTGTAATGTAAATTACCAGATTTAGGATTATTAGGGTTGGATTATATGTTGTTACAGCGATTATTCATCCTATATGGGCAATTGATGAGTATGCTAGGATTTTTCGTAGTTGTGTTTGGTTTAGGCCTCCTCAGCCTCCTACTAGGACGGATACAATAGCTATAGCTATTATCAGGTTTGGGTTGATGGAGGGGGAAATTTGATATAGGATGGATAGGGGAGCAATTTTTTGTCATGTTAGTAAGATTATTCCTGATGATAATGGGACTCCTTGGGTTACTTCAGGCACTCAGAAGTGAAAGGGGGACAATCCTAATTTCATTGCTAAGGCGATTGTTATCATGTTTGATGTGGTTGAGTTAGGAGTATTTAGTAATGTTCATTGCCCTGATAATAGTAGGTTAATAATAATTCCTAATATAAGGAGTATAGATGCGGTGGCTTGGGTAAGAAAATATTTTGTTGATGCCTCTATAGCTCGTGGGTTAAATTTTTTCATTAAAATGGGAATAATAGCTAGTATATTTATTTCAAATCCGATTCAGATCATTAGTCAGTGGGAGCTTGTTAGTACTATGATTGTTCCTAGGATGACAGTTGATATAATGGTGATGAGGATGGGGGGTTTAATTAGTACGGGAAGGGGATAAACCAACATTTTCGGGGTATGGGCCCGATAGCTTATTTAGCTGACCTTACTGTAGAATTTGGTGTAAGTTTGGTAGCACGAAGATTTTTGAGTTCTTAGGATTAGGTTCAATTCCTATAATTCTAGAAATAAGAGGGTTTAAACCTCTATGATTTACTCTATCAAAGTAACTCTTTTGTCAGACATATTTCTTATGTTTGTGGGGGGATGCTTGCTGTTATAATGGGTAGGGCTATGTGTCATATGCATAAAGCTAGTGTTAAAGGGAGGAAGTTTTTTCATAATAAATGTATTAGTTGGTCGTATCGGAATCGTGGATAGGATGCTCGGATTCATAAGAAGAAGATTGTTAATAAGATTGTTTTTATGGTGAAGTTGATTGAATATAATTCTGGTAAGTAAGGGGTGTGGAATGCGCCAAGGAATAAGATAGTAGTAAGGATATTTATTATAATGATATTTGCGTATTCGGCTAGGAAAAATAGGGCGAATGGTCCAGCTGCATATTCAACGTTGAACCCAGAAACTAGTTCTGATTCTCCCTCTGTTAGGTCAAATGGGGCGCGATTGGTTTCTGCTAGGGTTGAGATAAATCATATTATGGCTAAGGGTCATGCGGGGAGAATCAGTCATAGATGTTCTTGTGTAATGATGAGTGTGGATAAAGTGAAAGAGCCGTTTATTAACAGTACTGATAAAAGGATAATGGCTAATGTGACTTCATAGGAGATTGTTTGGGCTACGGCTCGTAGAGCTCCGATTAGAGCATATTTTGAATTTGAGGCTCATCCTGATCATAGGATGGAGTAGACGGCTAAGCTGGATATTGCTAGCATGAATAGGACTCCTAGGTTTATGTTAATAAGGGGATATGGTATTGGTAGTGGGATTCATATGGTTAGGGCTAGTGTTAGTGCTAGAATTGGGGCTATAACAAATATGGTAATGGATGATGTTAGGGGTTGTAAGGGTTCTTTAATAAAGAGTTTTACAGCGTCTGCAATTGGCTGTAATAAGCCGTAGGGACCTACGATGTTTGGGCCTTTACGGAGTTGTATATACCCTAGGATTTTTCGTTCCACTAATGTTAAGAAGGCGACGGCAAGTAAGATAGGCACAATTAGTGAAATAATATTAATTATAAACATGATGTTAGGAAGAGGATTTGAACCTCTGAGGATAAAAGCTTAAGTTTTACGCAATTACTGGGCTCTGCCACCCTAACAAGCCCTATCTCTAGGGCTAACTAAGCAAAATGGACTAGCTAGATTTAGATATTATCATCTATTAGTCCTAAGGCGTTTTAATAAAATGGGCCTTACTTCTCTTGTCCTTTCGTACTGGGAGAAGTTGTTATGTTATAATAGATAGAAACCGACCTGGATTACTCCGGTCTGAACTCAGATCACGTAGGACTTTAATCGTTGAACAAACGAACCTTTAATAGCTGCTGCACCATTAGGATGTCCTGATCCAACATCGAGGTCGTAAACCCTATTGTTGATATGAACTCTCAAATAGGATTGCGCTGTTATCCCTAGGGTAACTTGTTCCGTTGATCAAGCTATTGGATCAATTAATGATAAAGCGCTTTGACTGGTTTGTCTGTGCTTAAATCACTCGGAGGTTTGTTTGTTCTCCGAGGTCACCCCAACCTAAATTGTTGACCCATTAGTAAAGTTATGTTAAACCTATTGGTATTTAAGTAAATTTATTATGGGTCAGTTAATTGAAGCTCCATAGGGTCTTCTCGTCTTATTATTTTATTCCCGCCTCTTCACGGGAAGGTCAATTTCACTGATTGGAAGTAAGAGACAGTTAAACCCTCGTGAAGCCATTCATACAAGTCCTTATTTAAAGAACAAATGATTATGCTACCTTTGCACGGTCAGGATACCGCGGCCGTTTAACTGATGTCACTGGGCAGGCAGTGCCTCCAATACTGGGTATGCTGGAGGTGATGTTTTTGGTAAACAGGCGGGGTTTGTGTTTGCCGAGTTCCTTTTACTTCTTTTGATCTTTCCTTGATGCATACCTGTGTTGGGCTAACAATTGATTTGATAAGTGTTTTATTGGTGGTTTATTCTTATCGTATTGTTAACTATCAGTGGGTATTCGTTGACTGTTATAAGCTTATGCAAGGAGAAATACTTCTTGTTACTCATATTAGCATTATTGCTTCTATTATTTAATAGATTAACCCAGTGTTATATTAGGAGTTGATTAAGATTTTTGGGATTTAGAAGGGTATATTGTTGAGCTTGAACGCTTTCTTAATTGGTGGCTGCTTTTAGGCCTACTATGGTTATATTACATTTTACTCTCTAAGTAAGGTTGTAGCCTTGTTCTAAAAAGCTGTACCTTTTTAGATTATATTTTAAATTTACATTATAATTTTGAAGTTGTTAGGCAAATTTAAAGTTGAACTGAGATTCTGTTCTGGGTAACCAGCTATCACCAGGCTCGTTAGGCTTTTCACCTCTACCTGTGAATCTTCTCACTATTTTGCAACATAGATGAGTTTATCCCTGTGGATTGTTCATAGGTAGCTCGTCTGGTTTCGGGGAGGTTAGCTTAAGATCTCTTTGCTAAATTATTCTAGCTAATTCATTATGCAAAAGGTACAAGTGGTAATCTTTGCTATTTATTACTTTAAAATTTCTTTCATCATTCCCTTGCGGTACTTTCTCTATAGCTCCAAGTAGTATTTCTATCTCCTATACTATACTTGTGGTATTAAATGTTTTAATTGAGGGATTATTGTGGTAATTGAGTTTGTAGTTGGTTGGGCTAGCTTTAGTTCAAAGTGGTCATGGTGTATGAAATCTTCTGGGTGTAAGCCAGGCGCTTTAATTAAGCTACACTTTGATTTACCCAAGCACACTTTCCAGTATGCTTACCTTGTTACGACTTATCTCTTCTTGCTTTAATACAATTTATATTATGTAATGCTTGGATATATTGCTTGAGGAGGGTGACGGGCGGTGTGTGCGTGCTTCATGGCCCTATTCAATTAAGCTCTCTATTCTTAATTTACTGCTAAATCCACCTTTAGTTTTTAAGTTTCATAAAAACTTTCGTGAATATATTCTTGATTAGAAAATGTAGCCCATTTCTTCCCACTTCATGGGTTACACCTTGACCTAACTTTTTTATGTATTATTATTGTGCTTACTTTTCTTCCTTTTGAGGGTTTGCTGAAGATGGCGGTATATAGACTGATTTAGCTAGAAGTGGTGAGGTTTATCGGGGTTTATCGATTACAGAACAGGCTCCTCTAGAGGGATGTAAAGCACCGCCAAGTCCTTTGAGTTTTAAGCTGTTGCTAGTAGTTCTCTGGCAGATAATTTTGTTATGTGAATTATCTATGTTTAGGGCTGAGCATAGTGGGGTATCTAATCCCAGTTTGGATCTCAGCTATCGTGTTGTCGGAAGTAATAAAGTCACTTTCGTGGTACATTTTATATCAACAGTAGCTTTTTACGGCCTGGTTGAATTTTAACTTTAGTATATTGGTAATCCTTAACACGTTTTACGCCGTAGGCCTATTAATTTGGGTTAATCGTATGACCGCGGTGGCTGGCACGAAATTTACCAACTCTTAATATTAACATGACTCAGTCAAACTTTCGTTTATAGCTTAATTTTTATCACTGCTGTGTCCCGTGGGGGTGTGGTTGAGCAAGGTGTTATGAGCTACTTGTTTAGTGTGCTTGATACCTGCTCCTTTTAATCATATGGGATTTAGAGGGCATTTTCACCGGGGTGTGGAGACTTGCATGTGTAATCCTGTTAATAACTAATAGGAAGGCTAGGACCAAACCTTTATGTTTACGGAGTCTTATGACTCTTCTAGGCATTTTCAGTGCCTCACTTTAATTGATAAGCTACGTTAAC